CCCGCTTCTCGGTTACAACACGGCGTTTCTAAATAGAAACGGGATCATATGTATGCTATACACCTTATTTCCTTGGGATTGTAGTTCAATTGGTCAGAGCACCGCCCTGTCAAGGCGGAAGCTACGGGTTCGAGCCCCGTCAGTCCCGACGGACCCAATAAACACTCACTCTCCATTTTCTGTAAAAAGGGAGATGAAAAGGAGGACAAGGAGCATAATTTTATTCCAAACGAAGATCTTATTTATTCGTTTTTTTTTTTTCGCATTTCTCATCAAACAAATCTCAAAATTTCCATTACTTCAACTAGTATCGATTGATGGGAGAGAGACCTATGTGGATCAGTACAATTCTTGGTAGCATCCTATTCATAACTCCAAGAGATACCATACTAGGTCTGACCTTTTCACTTGCCCCCGATCCGTGTAATGGAATAGAATATCATATGTTTTGGGAAGCACATCCACAAATGAATGCCTTTCTTTTCTTGTACAATACGATATAAAATGAATTTAACATAGTTACCCGGCTAGAATACTTTTCAGATTCGAATTCAATCTATTTCCTTTTCGATTGTGTGGAACCTCAATTACGCATTTTAATTTGACACAATTTATCTCATTCAAATTGCACACGGAACTTTTGATATATGTGTCCGGCCAGTACTAATCCAAAGAAAGAGGATATTAATAAAAGAAAGATCAAACAAGGATCCTGCCCCTCTTATCAAGAGAATGCAGAATTTTTTTCTTCCTAAGGGAAGGATACCATCGAAGAACGAACATACTCTAAAAGAGTGAATTTGCTGGAATATTAGATCTTTTATACCCGGACTCATCTTTATCACACTTCTTTGTCTTCCAAGAAAATGAGATCATTAAAAAAGCGGGGTTTAGAACTTAACCCCGTCCTTTTGTCCACTTCACTTCGAGTGTTTTTTGGATTTTATTTGTAACCAATGGAAGTGGAAACGCGGTTAGATGATACTTCATCAGATGATTGTACACGGACGGCGGTAGGTTATAGAAAAGAACGAATGGAAACGAATGACAAATAAAGGAATTCTTGATTGGATTAGAAATTAAATTTCGGATTCGGTATGGCTAAAAGATCTTCCTATGTTATACTATTAAATTCTCGACGATGAATCGATTTGATAGTTCAGATATTGTTATTCATGATATTGATCCGATTCAATATCATCGATATGTAATTCATCCCATTGAATTTACAGGCGAAAATTTGATTATCTCTATGGGATTAAATCCCGAGTTATTGCGAAGTAAAAAAAAAAACGAAGAGATTATGGAAGTAAATATTCTTGCATTTATTGCTACTGCACTGTTCATTCTAGTTCCTACTGCCTTTTTACTTATAATATACGTAAAAACAGTTAGTCAAAATAATTAATTTGATGGCAATTCGACTTCGTAGTTCTTATCAATGATTGAAGAAATAAAATCAAAAATAAAAAGGATTCCTATTTTGTGTCTTAAATCAAATGAGCGAACTAGAATCAGCAGTATTCTATGAGATCCAATAGTATGGTAGAAAGAAATATATGAATCTTTCTACCATACTTTTTTTGTAGTGTTATTGTAATGTATAAAGGTGTACTGTATAAATATAGAGGCTAAATATAGATCAATCTAAAATCAAATATGGATCTTCATCCATGATATATGTAGATGTCAATTACATATATGGAATGCACATAGCACTCCAATTCTATTTCTTTGCTTTATCTATTTGATTTGTATTGATTCCAGCCCATCTGAAAAACAAAAAACACAATGGAAAGGAAACGCTTCTTATGATTCTAATTCCAATACGAATCCCGTTATCCATCGAAAGAATCAAATCAGTGAAGGAAAAAAAGGTATGGACATATATTAATAAAAGAAAACCACGTAATCTTTTTTTTATTCCGAACGAAGAAGGGGTTGATGGAGCCGTTGACAGATCCTTCAAGGCGTTCTACGGGAACTTCTTCGGATTTCGAAAAGGAGCCGTAAACCCCACTTATTTTTAACACTTGAACTATGATATGAAACGAATCAATAAAGCATAAATCCAATTTCTAAAATAATAAACCAAGTGGTAAGTTCACAATATGTGACTCGCCCAAGATAAGATCTTATTATGCGTAGTATCTCGTTGGACAACCATTATGTCTATGTTGTTTCCCATATTCTGCTCTTTCCCATCTAAAGTGGATCCATTTAATATTTAATCAGAGAACCACTCTTTCTTTGAACAGTAAAGATGGAAACAAACAAATAAAAAGGGATCCGTTGTTAGTCATTGTCCATATATAATTCTAGTAAGAGCCGGTTCATCAAAATAGAAAGTTTAGGAAGAAATTGGTTGGAATTAATTTCCAATCATCTGTATTCCTTTTAGTTTCGAAATAGGAACATGGGAATCCGTAAAATATCCGTTTGATGCAAGGGTATTATTCATCTAATAGATTACTCCATCAGAATCCAAAAGGTATTTTTA